CCGGATCGGCTAATTGTTCTCTAATAGCACTTGCTCCAGTAGATATTTCTCGATTTCGAAATGTATCGAAGCCTTGGGTAGTAAAAAAAAGTGGGATACTGTATTTCCATGATTGAATTTCATATTCGAATGAACCTCGTAATCGTAAGAAAGTAGGTTTTTTAACTACGGGCCTAGCAAAAGAAAAATTGGGATAGGTTCCTATAGGATTTCCCCCCTTCCAAACCGGACGTGAAGGTTTCCCCTCATCCGGCTCAAGTAGTTACACAAAAAAAGATAAAGAGAGGGTTTCTCGCTTTCCCATTTTTTCTATAAAAGCCCCAAAAGATCTACTCCTTACTCAAGTTCCCAGCGAGGACCAACCAACATTTCATTGATTCATTCTTCCTTTTAGTTAGATCTTTGTCTTTTATTTATATTTTCTGAATTCCTTATTTCTCAATTACATTACGACATAAATATAAATGAAATTTTGAATTCTTGAGTAGTCTACCTCCCTTCGAATGAGGAATCCCCTTCTTAAAAGAATACCTTAGAACCCATAAGGAATTTATTTGTCTATATATCGTTCCATCCGATCTTTTAGGTCCCTACTTCACCTCGACGGTTATGTCATGTTAAAGCCTATATGCGATGTATAGACTCCCGTAACCATGCCATAGCCATATTTGTTTACTTGAACATAATTTCTTTCTAAAATAAATGGAATGGTTAATTCCACGAAGGAAATCTTTTTAACGAGGTACAACTAGCAATTCCTATTTATCTGTTACGAAATCGACCATAGATCAACCCCCCTTCTCTTTGGAGTATTGAATACACCCATAATTCTGAGCTTCATGTTACTCCTACTAAGTACTAAGAGACATGTCAGAGCCAGGGCATCCCAATCGGATTGAAGGGGATGACAGTTTCTCATTCCGAATCTGTAAAATAAAAATTTCGATCAAATCACACATCGCAATATACAAGGCCCTCTAATTCTTTAAGAGGTTTATCTAAAAGATTCGCGATATAACTAGGAAGACGCTTCAAATACCACACATGAGTTACTGGACACGCGAGTTTGATGTATCCCATTTGATATCTTCGTACCCGAGAATCAACAAATCCGACTCCGCATTGTTCACAGAATTTCTGGTCTTCTTTTTCATCTCCGATTACTCGATAATTTCCACAAGCACAAATGCCACTTTTTATGGGCCCAAAAATTCTTTCACAAAACAACCCATCTTTTTCCGGTTTATTGGTTTTGTAATGAAAAGTATAAGGTTTTGTCACCTCTCCAACCATCTCTCCATTAGGTAAAATTTTATTGGCCCAAGCAATTATTTGTTGAGGAGAAACTAATCCAATTCGAAGTTGTTGATGTTTATATCGGTCGATCATAGAAGAAAAATTCGGATTCATTCCGGTCAAGCTTCCTTCCTATTAATCTGGAAGTTCTTCTCAGATACAAGGAAATGATTCAGTTCCAGAGCCAAAGATCGTAGTTCTCGAACGAGCAATCGAAAAGATTCGGGAGCATCCTCGGGGTTAGATATTGTTCCTCCAATGATCGTAGTACCAAGTACTTCCTGACGGGCTCTAATATGATCAGATTTATAAGTAAGCATCTCTTGTAAAATATGAGCAACACCAAAACCCTCTAGAGCCCAAACTTCCATTTCTCCTACCCGTTGTCCCCCTTGCTTGGCCCTTCCTCTAAGGGGTTGTTGTGTAACAAGTGCGTAATGTCCGCTGGAGCGTCCATGAATTTTATCATCAACTTGATGAATTAATTTCAGGATATAGGACTTTCCTATTATAACAGGTTGTTCAAAAGGATCTCCCGTTCTTCCATCAAAGATTCTGCTTTTTCCCGGATACTCGGGTTCAAATACCCATGGATTCGCTGTTTGCTTACTGGCTTCATATAATTCAGAAAACACTAGTTTTCTCGAAGCCTCTTGCTCATATCTCTCATCAAAGGGTGATATTCGATAATGCCTGTCTAGGATATCCCCTGCTAACCCGAGCGAGCATTCAAATATCTGTCCTACATTCATTCGTGAAGGTACTCCTAATGGGTTGAAGACCATATCAACGGGTGTTCCATCTTGCAAATAAGGCATATCTTGTCTAGGCAAAATTTTTGAAATGATACCTTTATTCCCATGTCTTCCGGCTACTTTATCACCTACTTTTATTTCGCGTTTCTGTGAAATATATACACGAATCGTTTCTGGATTATAACTGGAACCCCCCTTTTTATGGATCCATCTCACATCAATAACCCGGCCTCTGCCACCTATAGGTAGTTTTAAACAAGTTTCTTTTGTAGTGGATACCTGAATGCCGAGTATGGCTCGTAATAATCTATCTTCCGGGGCATATGATGATTCTTTCGCTACCTGTGGCGTTAATTTACCTACTAAAATATCACCCGTTTCTACCCAAGATCCCAGCATCACAATTCCATTTCTGTCTAAATTGCGGAGTAAGTGGGCTTCTAAATGTG